ATCTTATGCTTTAATATATTTTTTCCATATATTATTCATTAAATATAAATAGATGTATATTATTTTATAATCGTTTCATTCGCGAGGAGCTGGATGAGATGAAACTATCATGTCCAGTTCTGTAGTAGAGATGGAAGTAATAAATAACCATCAACTATAACCCCAAAAGAACCCGATTTCGTAAACACCATAGAGGAAGAATGAAAGGAATATCTTTTCGAGGTAATCATATTTGCTTTGGTCGATATGCACTTCAAGCGCTTGAACCTGCTTGGATCACATCTAGACAAATAGAAGCAGGACGGCGAGGAATGACCCGAAACGCGCGTCGCGGTGGAAAAATATGGGTACGTATATTTCCAGACAAACCAGTTACAGTAAGACCTACCGAAACACGTATGGGTTCAGGAAAAGGATCTCCCGAATATTGGGTAGCTGTCATTAAGCCGGGTAGAATACTTTATGAAATGAGCGGAGTACCAGAAAATATAGCCAGAAAAGCTATTTCAATAGCGGCATCAAAAATGCCTATACGAACTCAATTCATTATTTCGGGGTAGGAGTGTAGAACCCAACTAAATAGGATGAAAAAAAAACAATTGTAGGTTTCTTTTTTTCTTTTGAATAAACAATATTTCTTTTTTTTTTACGTCGCCTTTGCATTGAAACAAGAGAGAAAAATGATATGATTCAACCTCAAACCCATTTGAATGTAGCGGATAACAGCGGAGCTAGAAAATTGATGTGTATTCGAATTATAGGAGCTAGTAATCGACGCTATGCTCAAATTGGTGACATTGTTGTTGCTGTAATCAAGGAAGCAATACCAAATACACCGCTCGAACGATCAGAAGTGATCAGAGCCGTAATTGTACGTACTTGTAAAGAACTCAAACGTAAAAATGGTATGATAATACGATATGATGACAATGCTGCGGTTGTTATTGATCAAGAAGGAAATCCAAAAGGAACTCGAATTTTTGGGGCAATTGCCCGTGAATTAAGACAGTTAAATTTCACTAAAATAGTTTCATTAGCGCCTGAAGTATTATAAGATTAAGACATAATAAAGTTTTACAGTTTATAGTATTTGAATGAAATTGATTAATTAATAGATTTAAGTTAATTTAGTAGATTGTTTGTGTTTCACGTATATGCCTTTAATAATTAATCATAAATGTTTAAAAATTAAGAAATAATTCAAAAAGAGCATGTTGATTATATCAAAATTCGGGAACAACTAAAATCTTAGTTTATTATGAGTAAAGACACTATTGGTAGCCTACTAACCTATATACGAAATGCTGACATGAATAAAAAAAGAACAGTTCGAATACCATATACTAACATCGGTGAAAACATTGTTAAAATCCTTTTACGAGAAGGTTTTATTGAAAACATGAGGAAACATCAGGAAAGCAACAAATGTTTTTTAGTTTTAACCCTACGACATAGAAGAAATAGGACGAGACCAAATAGAATTGTTTTTAATTTAAAACGGATCAGTCGACCCGGTCTACGAATCTATTCTAACTATCAAGGAATCCCGAGAATTTTAGGCGGGATGGGGGTTGTAATTCTTTCTACTTCTCGAGGTATAATGACAGACAGAGAGGCTCGACTAGAAAGAATCGGTGGAGAAATTTTGTGCTATATATGGTAATCTTTATTATTTATTATATCCCAATTAGATATGAAGCTCTCATATTTGTGACACAAGAGAATTAGAAAATTCAAATTGGATTCTCTATTATACGCTTTCGGCATAATTAATTTTTACATAAATTATACAGAACTATCATTAAATAGAGTCAAAATTGAGGAAAGTCATTACGACTCAACCAGAGGTGGTATAATTTATTAACTCTGAAATCTGAAACAACGATTAGAATGATTAATGATAGTAATTAGGAGGTTTTTATCAATTTCAACATTCATTTCGTGGAGATACAATTCGAAATTCAAAATTTCAAGAAATTTATTTTCTTCCAATAAAGAGACTCAGAATTAAGTTAAGGAATGAAAAATATGAAAATAAGAGCCTCCGTCCGTAAAATTTGTGAAAAATGTCGACTCATCCGTAGGCGAGGACGGATTATAGTAATTTGTTCCAACCCCAGACATAAACAAAGACAAGGATAATTTTTAGAAAAAACTAGGGATACTCTATAAATCTAAAGTACCCCAACGTCCAAATAAATAAGGATCCGTTTTGACATGAAATGGATATATCCATACCATATCTCTGACTTAAATTTATGAGATGATAAAATATGGCAAAACCTATACCAAGAATTCGTTCCCGTAAAAATAGACATATGGGTTCACGTAAAAATGCGCGTAGAATACCAAAGGGGGTTATTCATGTTCAAGCAAGCTTCAACAATACTCTTGTAACTGTTACAGATGTACGTGGTCGGGTAATTTCTTGGTCCTCCGCTGGTACTTGTGGATTCAAGGGTACAAGAAGAGGTACACCCTTTGCCGCTCAAACGGCAGC